ATAAATTCGTTCCTCTTTTTTTTTGTTTTGTTCAATCAAAACAAAACCAAAATGAACAATTCTAATTCTTTAAGGTTGAATAAAAATTAGATTGACCTTTTGAAAATAATTGCTATGCTTAGTGTGCGACTCGTTGGTTTTTTAGGGTTAGGATTAAAGAAAAAAAAAAAAAAAAAAGACCAGCCTCTTTGTATAAACAAATAACTTAACTATAGAACTAATAACCAACTCATCACTTCACATTATCTGGATCCAAAGAACCAGTCAAGATATGATATATCGGTCATATCACTGTAGCAACTGAAATCTTTTTTGCATAAACAAAAGAAAAATAAATCCGATTCTAAGTTGTGAAGCGAAGAAGAAAGATGTGGATAAATGGAAGGGTGAAAGAAGGGGAGGAACAAACAAAACCAGCGATATAAAATTCCATCCAATATGTAAGGTTTATGAGTCATCTCATAAAAAAGCAGTGTAATAAAGCATCAATCAATATGGATTCATAAAAAAGAAAATGAATCTGTTCATAGAACAAAAAAAAATAAGAGCTTCGAGCCAATAAAGACTAATAAAATTGGCTCAACAAAAAATTTCATTATGAGCTCCATTGTAGAAATCAGACCTAACCATTAAGTAAGAAGCGATGGGAACGATGGAACCTGTGAATCCAAATCTATTGAAAACAGACTCATTGATCGGGATGGCGAAACAAACCAGAGACTAATTCCTTCATTTATTGGGAAAAGAAAAGTCATGAGTTAACCCTACAACTGAAATAGCGACGAAAAGAGTAAATATTCGCCCGTGAAAACTTTATTTTCTTGGATTGATAATTTTTGGTCAATACAATAGGATAAAAAGCAAAACAAAATAAAGATTCGTTATAACATAAAAAAAAATACGATATTTAAAAATTTAAAATAGAAATATTTATATGTTTAGTTAGCTAAAAAAACAAGATATACAAATGAATAATAGACAATTTGCAAATTTTATTATTCGCGAGGAGCTGGATGAGAAGAAACTCTCATGTCCAGTTCTGTAGTAGAGGTGGAATTCAAACCAACCATCAACTATAACCCCAAAAGAACCAGATTTCGTAAACAACATAGAGGAAGAATGAAGGGAATATCTTATCGAGGTAATCATATTTCTTTCGGTAAATATGCTCTTCAGGCACTTGAACCTGCTTGGATCACGTCTAGACAAATAGAAGCAGGTCGACGAGCAATGACACGAAATGCACGCCGCGGTGGAAAAATATGGGTACGTATATTTCCAGACAAACCGGTTACAGTAAGACCCGCAGAAACACGTATGGGTTCGGGGAAAGGATCCCCTGAATATTGGGTAGCTGTTGTTAAACCAGGTCGAATACTTTATGAAATGGGTGGAGTAACAGAAAATATAGCCAGAAGAGCGATTTCAATAGCATCGTCCAAAATGCCTATACAAACTCAATTCATTATTTCGGGATAAAAAAAATCAAAAGAAAAAGGTCTTGGGGATAAAAAAACAACCCCGGGTGCCGGTTTCTTTCTTTGGACAAACAATATTTCTTTTTTTTTTCTTCACTCTTTGCTTTGCATTGAAAGAATAGATTCTAAAAAAATGATATGATTCAACCTCAGACCCTTTTGAATGTAGCGGATAACAGCGGGGCTCGAGAATTGATGTGTATTCGAATCATAGGAGCTAGCAATCGTCGATATGCTCATATCGGTGACGTTATTGTTGCTGTGATCAAAGAAGCAGTGCCAAATATGCCCCTAGCAAGATCAGAGGTGGTCAGAGCTGTAATTGTACGTACTTGTAAAGAACTCAAACGTGATAACGGTATGATAATACGATATGATGACAATGCTGCGGTTGTCATTGACCAAGAAGGAAACCCCAAAGGAACTCGAGTTTTTGGTGCAATTGCCCGGGAATTGAGACAGTTAAATTTTACTAAAATAGTTTCATTAGCTCCGGAGGTATTGTAGGGTCTTCTAAAATAAAATAAGATAAGACCATCATATGGTTATAGTAAGGTATTTGAAAGAAAGAGATTAAGAAATATATTCAGAATTTTTAGTAGATTGTGTCTCACGCATATGCCTTTAATTTAAATTCATAAACAAATAAGTAAAAAACAAGAAAAACATGTTGATTATATCAAAATTGGGGAGCACCAAGAATTTTAATTCACCATGGGTAGGGATACTATTGCTGACATAATAACCTCTATACGAAACGCTGATATGGATAGAAAAAGGGTGGTTCGAATAGCATCTACTGATATCACTGAAAATATTGTTAAAATACTTTTACGAGAAGGTTTTATCGAAAACGTGAGAAAACATCAAGAAACCAAAAAATCTTTTTTGGTTTTAACCCTACGGCATAGAAGGAATAGGAAAAGGCCTTATAGAAATTTTTTAAATTTAAAACGGATCAGTCGGCCTGGTCTACGAATCTATTCGAACTACCAACGAATTCCTAGAATTTTAGGTGGGATGGGAATTGTAATTATTTCTACTTCTCGAGGTATAATGACAGACCGAGAGGCTCGACTAGAACGAATTGGTGGAGAAGTTTTGTGTTATATATGGTAATCCTTCTGATATACGAATTGGGTCCGAAACTTCTTATTTGTGAAAACAAAAAGAAAAAGGGCGGGTTGTCTAATATCGTTCCTCCTCCATCAGTTGATACTTCAAGGAGGCTTTACCTGGAATGAAAGAACAAAAATGGATTCATGAAGGTTTAATTACTGAATCCCTTCCCAACGGTATGTTCCGGATTCGCTTAGATAATCAAGATATGATCCTAGGTTATGTTTCAGGAAAGATCCGACGTAGTTTTATACGGATACTGCCGGGCGATAGAGTAAAAATTGAAGTAAGTCGTTATGATTCAACTAGAGGACGTATAATTTATCGACTTCGCAATAAGGATTCGAAAGATTAGGTGTTTTTATCAACTTCAACATTTCTTTCATGGGAATATGATTCGAGATGAAAAATTGCAAGAAACCTACTTTCTTCCAAAAAGTAGATTCAGAATTAAAATGAGGAATGCCCAATATGAAAATAAGAGCTTCTGTTCGTAAAATTTGTGAAAAATGTCGACTAATCCGTAGGCGGGGACGAATTATAGTAATTTGTTCCAACCCAAGACATAAACAAAGACAAGGATAAGGATAATCAGACTTGTTAAAACACCCGATGTAAAAGTAAAAAAGGGGGGGGAATCCTTTTTGACACGAAATGGATATATCCATATATCTCTAACTCATATTTATGAGATGAAAAAATATGGCAAAAGCTATACCAAGAATTGGTTCACGTAAGAATGGACGTATTGGTTCACGTAAGAATACACGGAGAATACCAAAGGGGGTTATTCATGTTCAAGCAAGTTTCAATAATACTATTGTGACTGTTACAGATGTACGGGGTCGAGTGGTTTCTTGGTCCTCTGCCGGTACTTGTGGATTCAAGGGTACAAGAAGAGGGACGCCCTTTGCTGCTCAAACCGCAGCAGGAAACGCTATTCGTACAGTAGTGGATCAAGGTATGCAACGAGCAGAAGTCATGATAAAAGGACCTGGGCTCGGAAGAGACGCGGCATTACGCGCTATTCGCAGAAGTGGTATACTATTAACTTTTGTGCGGGATGTAACCCCTATGCCACATAATGGCTGTAGACCTCCGAAAAAACGACGTGTGTAGAAATAAAAATTGAAGGGATTTCAAGATAAACAAGAGAAAAAAATAATTCAATGATTTGATCAAATAATATTATTATGGTTCGAGAGAAAGTAACAGTATTTACTCGGACACTACAGTGGAAGTGTGTTGAATCAAAAGCAGACAATAAGCGTCTTTATTATGGACGCTTTATTCTGTCTCCACTTATGAAAGGTCAAGCTGACACAATAGGCATCGCGCTGCGCAGAGCTTTGCTTGGAGAAATAGAAGGAACATGTATCACACGTGCAAAATCTGAGAAAATACCACACGAGTATTCTACCCCAGTAGGTATTCAAGAATCGGTACATGAAATTTTAATGAATTTGAAAGAAATTGTATTGAGAAGTAATCTATATGGAACTTGCGACGCGTCTATTTGTGTCAGGGGTCCTGGATATGTAACTGCTCAAGATATAATCTTACCGCCTTATGTAGAAGTCGTTGACAATACACAGCATATAGCTAGCTTGACGGAACCCATTGAATTGTGTATTGGATTACAAATAGAGAGGAATCGCGGATATCTTATAAAAACGCCAAATAACAACTTTCAAGACGGAAGTTATCCTATAGATGCTGTATTCATGCCTGTTCGAAACGCGAATCATAGTATTCATTCTTATGGGAATGGGAATGATAAACAAGAAATACTCTTTCTTGAAATATGGACAAATGGAAGTTTAACTCCTAAAGAAGCACTTCATGAAGCCTCCCGGAATTTGATTGATTTATTTATTCCTTTTTTACATACGGAAGAAGAAAACTTACATTTAGCGGACAATCAACACATGGTTCCTTTACCCCCTTTTACCTTTCATGATAAATTGGATAAACTAAGAAAAAACAAAAAAAAAATAGCATTGAAACCAATTTTTATTGACCAATCAGAACTACCTCCCAGGATCTATAATTGCCTTATAAGGTCCAATATATATACATTATTGGACCTTTTGAATAACAGTCAAGAAGACCTTATGAAAATTGAACATTTTCACATAAACGATGTAAAACAGATATTGGGCATTCTAGAAAAGCATTTCGCAATTGATTTACCAAAAAAGACGAAAATGGGTTTTGAATCTTTAGCACAATTCATAGATTCGGAATCGGGGTAGATTCCCCAATTAAATTGAATAATATGAATAATAGATGTGTATCTAGGGACAATTCACTTTGTTTGAAGCGATTATTCCCTAGATACACAGGTCGTGATATTTTAATTTTATTTCACAATTGACTGAATTTAAAAATTAAAAAAGACCT